AATGTACTTATTCGATCTAATAAGTACATTATGTCAGAATTGAGAAATTTTATGTCTCGAATCTTTATTATTTTTTTATTTATTTCCTCCATAATCAATAATTCTATATCTATCTAGAATTAATATACTTAATATTCAAATAATAATTTAATAATTGAATATTCAAAAATATTAAATTTCAATATTGAAATTTAAATAAAGTAGTAAATTAATAAAAATAAAAAGATTAATGCATAAAAAAAATACAATAAAATATACGAAGAAATTCGGCCACCCCCTGCATATTTTATAACTTCTCCCAGAAAAAAACTTGTAATACCCACCCCATTGGGAATTCCATCAATTACTCGTCTATCAAAAAAATAATTTAGTTTAGCTAATCTTCTTACATTATTAATTAAAGATATTCTATAAAAAGCATCTATGTAACCACGATTATATGACCAATCATATATGAGATTTCTTATTTTATCTGCAACAATCTTTTTAGAAACATTTTTTGAAAATAAATTAAGTAAGTTGAAATTTAGTAAGGATGAATAAAAAGGCTTATAGAAAAAGGACGCTATAAATATTCCGAAAAAAGCTATACTGACCGAAGAAGTTGCATTTGTGACAAATTCATACCAATTCTCAGAATTCTCAGAATTATTTGAATTTGGATGTAAAAGATCTATAGACGGAATTAAAAATTTTGATAATATATCCAAATCTAGTCCTTCTTGGTTGAAAGAAATTCCTATGACCCCGATGAACAAAGTAAATAGTATTAATACAAGCATAGAAAATAACATAGTATTTTCCGATTCATGGGGATAGGAAAAAGTGGTGTTGTTAGTTTCAAAATAGGTAATATCAATAAAAGGCCATGTTATGTTTTTTAGATTTCTATCAATTCGATGTGAATCAGTCTTCTTCCGAAAAAAGGAAGTCCTTCCATTATTATTGATTGTTAATAAAGATAATAAATTCATTTTTTTTTTCGCTTCTTTTTCTTTACCCCATAAAGATATTGAATGGAATGAGCTATTTTTTTTTCCATTGAAATTTTGACAATTAACGTTTAAATATCCTTCAAAAACAAGTAAATAGATCCGAAACATATAAAATGCAGTTAATCCTGCTGTGGAACAAGCTATTATTGCGAAAATTGGTGAATACAACCAACTATCATTAAGAATTTCATCTTTGGACCAAAAACAAGCAAAGGGTGGAATACCACAAAGAGAAAGTGTACCCACTAAAAAAGCAGTTTTTGTAATTGGCACATGTTTTGTTAAACCGCCCATAAGAACCATATTTTGACTTTTATCTGGAGAATATCCAACAATAGCTTCCATTGAATGAATAATGGATCCGGATCCTAAAAACAACAATGCTTTTGAATAAGCATGAGTAATCAAATGAAATAAAGCGGCTCGATAAGAGCCCATACCTAGAGCTAACATCATATAACCCAATTGAGACATTGTAGAATAGGCCAAACCTCTCTTAATATCCTTTTGAGCAAGAGCTAAAGTAGCTCCTAATACTACTGTTATTATCCCTATGAAAGCTATTCCATTCATTATGGAAGGTATAACTATGAAAAGAGGAAGAAGGCGGGCTACAAGAAAAATTCCCGCCGCTACCATAGTAGCAGCGTGGATAAGAGCGGAAATAGGGGTAGGCCCTTCCATAGCATCCGGTAACCATACATGAAGGGGGAATTGGGCAGACTTAGCAACTGAACCGCCAAATAACAGGAAGGCGCACAAAGTAACTAATAAAAGATTAACCTCATTATTAGAAATCAAGTTATTGAATATTTCAAACAAATCCCGAAATTCCAAACTACCTGTTATCCAATAAACACCCAAAATTCCTAATAATAAACAAAAATCCCCTACCCGATTAGTTACAAACGCTTTTTGACAAGCATTTGCCGCAATAGGACGTGTGAACCAAAAACCTATTAATAGATAAGAACACATTCCAACCAATTCCCAAAAAATATAAATTTGTATCAAATTAGAACTAGTAACCAATCCCAACATTGAAGTATTAAAAAAACTCATATAAGCAAAAAATCTCAAATATCCTTCATCGTGAGACATATAATTGTCACTATAAATAAGAACCAGAATTCCAACAGTAGTAATCAATATTGACATAATAGAAGTAAGTGAATCGATCAAGTAGCCAAACTCTAAAGAAAGATCATTATTTATAGTCCAAGACCATACATATTGATAGATAGAACTGTTATTGATTTGATGAATAGACAGATCCACCGAAAAAATCATAACTATACTTAATAATAAAACACTAGGAAAAGCCCACATACGGCGAATATTTTTTGTTGCCGCGGGAAAAAGGAGAAGTCCCACTCCTATTAACATAGGAACTGGAAGTGGAATGAAGGGTATGATCCATGAAAATTGATGTGTATATTCCATACAAAAAAAAAGAAAAAAATGGATTCTTAATGAGTTTTGTTTCTTATTCGCCAATTTTATCTCTTTTGAAAGGGTTCAGTTAATAAAAAAAAAAAATGAAAATTAAGATAGAAATAGAATTATCTATTGTTCATTATTCTGAATTTTTGTCCAAAATTTCCAATAGTTGAAAGTACGAAGTAAAAATGGCTCAAATGATATGACCAAATTACTAGTGAAAAATCCACTTTTTTTTTTGAATATTAATATGAACTTTTCGATATTAATAGAATATTAATAAAGATTAATAATATTAAGAAATTCAAATTTTGAAATTATTATTATACAATAATTTATCTCCAGAGAGTGGGGATAAATAATTACACAAAAACTTAAAATATGAGTTTATTTTGATATGAATCATAAAAAACAATCCATCTGATTCAAAAAGATAAGAATTTTTTTGTAGTTTTTGATTCCGAATCATTAATTTGTTTTGGCACTAATTTATTTTTTTCCATTCCAAGAAAAAGACATATATCTTTGGAAAAAGTTTGTAAAAAAGGGTTATGATATTCAACAATTTACTTTAGATAGAAAAAGGGAATTAAGAGATAGAAAAAAGGAATTAAGATATATGCTTTTTTAAAATCATGTATCTTTTAAACCACCAAGTAAGCGGGATAAAGATAAGGGTTGGGTTCTTAAACTTTTTTTTTGATGTATTTTATTCCATGTATAGATCCAATATGACGAAAATAGAACGATATATGATATAGATATAAAAGGATAGTTTTTTTTGTAAGAATTACATAAACGATTATTAGGAAAAAAAAGACTATGTTATTTTTACATATCCACATTCTTTATGAAAAGGAGTAGAATAGTATAATTTAGAAAAACAAATAGATAAGATAGATATATGTCTAATCTAATTAAAGAACAATTCATTTTGAACAATAGATGTCTTTCACATCCAACTATAGCAATAAACAAACTAGTCTAATTTTGGAATGGCAGCTCCAAAAAAACGCACTTCTATATCAAAAAAAAGGATTCGGAAAACAATTTGGAAGAAGAAGGGGTATTGGGTAGCATTGAAAGCTTTTTCATTAGCGAAATCTCTTTCTACGGGGAACTCAAAAAGTTTTTTTGTGCAACAAATACAAGCATTGGAATAATCTGAATTAGCTGGACTCAAAGAATAGTCTAATTTCAAAAAATTTCAATATATATATTGAAATTTTTTGAAGATTATTAGTTTTTTTTTTTTTCTTTTATTTTAGATTTTATATTATATATTAATTATTAATATTTTTTTGGATAGTTTTTTTTTTTAGTTTATGTATTTTATAGATATTTTTATACAAACAAAAAATCAAAATGAGATATCAAAATGAGATAGAAGTACAAATTTCTATTTGTTAATGTTTTGAACTGTTCAATAGAAAATTGACCTGATTTTGTTTTGTTTTTGAATTGGCTTTTTTTTTAATAAAAATTCTTTAATGTTTTGGTTTCTGAAATGCAATATTTCTTTCCGAAATTTGATATTTCGGAAAGAAATATTGCATTTGTTTGAATCGACTCTTTCCATCTCGACGATTGACTAAAAATCGTTTATTATGATTTCGAGCAAGCCGCTATGGTGAAATCGGTAGACACGCTGCTCTTAGGAAGCAGTGCTAGAGCATCTCGGTTCGAGTCCGAGTGGCGGCATGGCATCTTATTTTCTAAAAGAGTAAGTCCTATAATGAATTCAATTCCCGATTTCCGTTCATATAATTAGGAGATCTTTTTTTTATATGATATTTTCAACTTTAGAGCATATATTAACTCATATATCGTTTTCGGTCGTATCAATTGTAATTGCAATTCGTTTGCTAACCTTATTAGTCAATGAAATCATAGTACTATATGATTCGTCCGAAAAAGGCATGATAGTAACCTTTTTCTGTATAACGGGATTATTAGTTACTCGTTGGATTTTTTCGGGCCATTTACCATTAAGTGATTTATATGAATCGGTAATCTTTCTTTCATGGGGTTTTTCCATTTTTCATATAATTCCAGGTTTTGGTTTTCAAAAGCTTAAAAACCATTTAAGCACAATAATAGCACCAAGTGTTATTTTTACCCAAGGCTTTGCTACTTCGGGTCTTTTAACCGAACTGCATGAATCCGGAATATTAGTACCCGCTCTACAATCGCATTGGTTAATGATGCACGTAAGTATGATGGTATTGGGCTATGCAGCTCTTTTATGTGGATCATTATTATCAGTAGCTCTTTTAGTCATTACATTTCGAAAAGTCATAATAAGAAAAATTGGTAAGAACAATAATCTTTTTTTTAATGAGTCATTTTCTTTTGCTGAGATCAAATACATGAACGAAAGAAACAATGTTTTACGAAACACTTCTTTTACTTCTTATAGTTATAGAAATTATTACAGGTCTCAATTTATTCAACAATTGGATCGTTGGAGTTATCGTATTATTAGTCTAGGTTTCATCTTTTTAACCATAGGTATTCTTTCGGGAGCAGTATGGGCTAATGAGGCCTGGGGATCATATTGGAATT